TCCAACATGACAATTCTAATCGAAAATCTAAATCGAAAGGGTTTGAATGAAATCATTAAGAATAGGTATACTGTACACTTTATTTTATTCTGTTTATGTTAGTTCCCTGGGATTGTAGTTCAATTGGTCAGAGCACCGCCCTGTCAAGGCGGAAGCTGCGGGTTCGAGCCCCGTCAGTCCCGACGGATCCAAATCCAATAAAAAAATAGATCAATTCGTCTCTCCATTTTTCTGTGAAAGGGAGTACAAATAGCATAATAACCGGATCCCTCTTTTTTTTTCATTTCGATTCGATTGTTTGGTTGGGTTTGGTTAAAATCAACGGTAAGGTAAGTGTAAAGGCGGTTAGATGATACTTCATCAGATGATTGTACAAGGAAGGCGGTAAGTTATAGAAAAAAACGAATGGAAAAGAATGATAAATCAAAATTTGAAATTTAAATTAATTTAAAGGATTTTTTGATTGGATCAGGAATCAACCTTTGAAGTCGGTATGGATAAAAGATCTTCCTATGTTATACTATTCAATTCTTGACGATGAATCGATTTGATAGCCCAGATATTGTTATTCATGATATTGATCCGATTCGATTACATCGAGACGTAATTCATCCCATTGAATTTACAGCCGAAAGATTTATCATCTCTATGGGATTAAATCCCGAGTTATTGCCAATTAAAGAAAAATGAAACGATGAAATTATGGAAGTCAATATTCTTGCGTTTATTGCTACTGCACTGTTCATTCTAGTTCCTACTGCTTTTTTACTTATAATATACGTAAAAACAGTAAGTCAGAGCGATTAATTTGAATTAAACTTGACTTTTTAGTTCTTATCAATGATTGAAGAAAAGAAATAAAACGAAAAAGATTCCAATTTCGCGTATTAAATGAATGAACTGAACGAAATAGAATCAGCAGTATTCTATGAGAGACGATAGTATGGTAGAAAGAAAGATTCATATTTTTCTTTCTACCATACTATCTAGTATTGTCATTGTACTGTATAAAGTTTACTGTCTGAAGATACAGGTTAATTTAATATATATCAATCTACATTATTATCTTCATATATATATAGATAGCAATTCCATATATAAATTACATAGTGTCGTGTCCCAATTCTATTTCTTCATCTAGTTCTATTTAATTTGTGTTGATTCCAATTAATAATCGGAAGTAATCGAAAGACAACTCTTATTCGTACGATTCTAATTCCTGTATTTCGGATTATTTTTAATATGAATCCCGATATCCATTGAAAGAAAGAAAAAAACCAATGAAGGAAAAAAGGGTATGGATAAAATAAAAGCAAGTAATCTGTTTGTTAGCATTCCGACAAAGAAGTAATTGATTGAGCAGTTGACAGAGGTTCCGGGGGGTTTCATGGGAACTTCTTCGGATTTCGAAAAGGATTAGTAAACCTCACCAATTTTTAACGTTTGAACCATGATATGAAATGAGTTCAATAAAGCAAGCACAGCATAAATAAAATTTATAAAATAATAAACCACATAATAAAACAAGCGTTAAGTGCGCAATATGTGACTCGCCCAAGACAATATTTTATTATGTGGAGTTGTAGTATCTCGTTGGACAACCACTATGTTGTTTCCCATAAAAAATGTGTATCCATGTAATAACAGATTTCTTTTCTCTTTGAACAGTAAAAGAAAAAAAAATGAAAAAAAAGGTTCCGTTCTTTCCCATTGCCCATATATAACTTTGGTAAGAGTCGGTTCATCGAAATAGAAAAGTTATGAAGAATACGGTTGGAATCAATTTCCTACCATTTGTATTCCTTTCGAAATACAAACATGGGAATAATTGAAATATTTGTTTGATTGAAAGAGTTCATACATTAGTCATAGAATCCATTACTCCACTAGAATCAAATACCATTTCGAAATGAAGATGTTTTTTATTTCCATTTCAAAATGGAATTTTAATTTAAATAGTGAAATTAAAATAAAAAAAGGCTTTGCAGGAAGATCTATAAAAAAATTGATACAGTTTGGTTCCTAAATTCAATTAGCAGTACTTCTAGAGTCCACTTCTGCCCCATACTACAAGTGAAAGGGAAAATGTAAAGACTACCATTACAGCAGCCCAAGCGAGACTTACTATATCCATGTGAATTATGTCCTCTATCTCTATGAATATGAAGGAATTATTCAATTATTGTTCACTAATAATAAAAAAATCACTGGCGCAGAGTCAACGGGGGGTTCTGACCCAACATTGTTGATAAAACAATCCAATAAATCCAATTATAACACGTTCTTATAATTATAAGATTTCTGGTATAATCGGAAAACATTAAGCACCAGAAAAATACGCGGGACAGCCTTTTGAAGTATCAAAGGGCTGTTACTAACATGTAGTAATAATAAAACCTATTCTTTCTTTTGGTGCCCTTCATTTTATTAAATAAAAAGTATAAAAATATAGACTCAAGATAGATCACTATCTACCGCATACCCTTATTTCTTTCTTTCC